GAAAATAGAATATGAAAGAAAATACAAAGAAATAAAAGGGGATCGGATTATATTTGTACTGTATCTGAGATGAACCTTGTCTATTCCCATCCTTCAACTACTCTAAACTATAAACTATACTTTTGGGTCTTTCAACTAACTAATTTAATCTTTCGAATATGTATGAAGTATTCATTTTTTGAATGAGAGTAGACAAGACACAGTATGAACAAAAAAAAATAAAAAAGAAGAGGAAACATAATTGAATTCTTTTCTTTTACATATTTTATATACTTTTTATATACCTAAAAGATGGAGGAGTATATCTCCAGACACCTAGAGGGATAAGTATATATATATATCATGATCTAGACTATTAATGAATATGTATGTCAATTCATCTAAACATCAATGAATTTGTAGAATAGATATTCAGACAAATTAATCATGTGCCAGGAACCAGATTTGAACTGGTGACACGAGGATTTTCAGTCCTCTGCTCTACCAGCTGAGCTATCCCGGCTATTCCCGATGCATCATCCTCATTTTACTAGAGGACTTGGTCTATGTCAATTAAAAATCAAAAGACGAAAGGGTATTACAAAACAAAGTATTATCCAGGACCTGGAATTTCTTCTTGGATCTTCAAAAAAAAAACTTTGTAAGTTTCAGTACGAATAATGATATGTACTGTGAATCATTCAAACGGGGATTCCTTGCACAAAGATGTTTGTTTGTACGCGTATCATATATACATATATATATACCACAAGACTTGCGATAAGAGAAAAAAATTCTTCGCGGATCCCTTTGTGAACGAGTAGAGTGAATGATAACCATAACGAATTTTGAACCGATAATGAAAAGAGAGGATAAATAGTTAGGGAGTCAAGTAGGCTTTTTTGGGGATAGAGGGACTTGAACCCTCACGATTTTTAAAGTCGACGGATTTTCCTCTTACTATAAATTTCATTGCTGTCGATATTGACATGTAGAATGGGACTCTCTCTTTATTCTCGTCCGATTAATCAGTTCTTCAAATGATCTATCGGACTATGGAGTGAATGATTTGATCAATGAATATTCGATTCTTTTCTTTCTTCAACTTGGAATCGATTTACAACAATTCTTTCATTTTTCATATAAAAAAATAGAGATTCGAGCCATCATTAATCATTTGATATTTCAGTACCTATGTATATAGGTTTATCCTTCATCCTTTCGGGTTCTGGAGTTTTGATGGAAGGATTCGTTTAACATCGTAACATAGTCAACTCCATTTGTTTTTGTTAGAACAGCTTCCATTGAGTCTCTGCACCTATCCTTTTTTTATTAGCGTTTTCTGGTTTTCGGAAAACAGGATTTGGCTCAGGATTGCCCATTTTTTATTCCAGGGTTTCCCTGAATTTGAAAGTTATCACTTAGTAGGTTTCCATATTAAGGCTCAATCCAATTAAGTCCGTAGCGTCTACCAATTTCGCCATATCCCCCCTTATTTTATTTTGAGATTTGAATCTTCCCCTTTTCCTTTCATTTATGCTTATGCTAGAACCTTTGAATTCATTAGATACCGAATCCTAAAAAAAAGTCCTTCCTCCTTTTTTCTTGCCTATCTTCTTTCATCTCATCTCTATCGGGGACCGTATTTTTATTTGGTCCAATCAGAAATGATTCTATCATTTCTGCATCTGCAATTCAATATACATGAGATATATACCACACATATATGCTTCCCTTCTTCTCATCTTTCTCATACAATTTTAGCATACTCGAACGGTCGATTCTTTTTTTGTCTTTTTGTCTTAGCTTCCACCTTTCCGAATGAAAGCAGGGGAATGTCTCATTATGATCTGAATTGCATTTATCTGGATTGCATCTTTCTATTTCATATTTCTTATCTTTTCCTTAGTCCTTACCTTAGAGCAGACCCTCTATAACTAAAATGGGAATTCATTAATGATTATTTAATGATCACTAAGCATTAATATATTTCAAAAATGAATAAAATTATATTATAGAATTCTAATGTATATGTATATTAGAATAATCAGATTGTAATCTAATAATTAGATAGAGAATTTCTATCCTAGATAGAAAAGTATATGATATATGATATGTAATCATATCATATATGTAATAATATTATAATATAAAATAATAAATAAAATAAAAAAGAATTTCATAAGATATTGATTATTTTTAAACATAGAATTGAAAAATAGATCGAAATTTTATATTACTCTATTCTATTAATTGTTAATATTCAATATTTTTTTTATCTATATTCTTTATTCTTTTATATATTCATATTAATTATGAATAGCTAAGAAGGAATAGTTAATAGCTAAGATACCAGCAGTTTACTGAATTTCTATGCATGTACAATTTCTGGTGAGCCCGCTTAGCTCAGAGGTTAGAGCATCGCATTTGTAATGCGATGGTCATCGGTTCGATTCCGATAGCTGGCTTTTCTCTGTTCGCTATTTGTTTGATTATTGATAATGTCTCTTTAAAATCAAAG